GCTTCAACGCAGACTTTGATGGGGATCAAATGGCTGTTCACGTACCTTTATCTTTGGAAGCTCAAGCAGAAGCTCGTTTACTTATGTTTTCTCATATGAATCTCTTGTCTCCCGCTATTGGGGATCCCGTTTCCGTACCAACTCAAGATATGCTTATTGGACTCTATGTATTAACGATCGGGAATCCTCGAGGTATTTGTGCAAATAGGTATAATCAATATAATTATAATTGCAGAAATTATAAAAAGGAAACAGTTTACAAGAATGACTTTAAGTATACAAAGGAGCCGTATTTTTCTAGTTCTTATGATGCACTCGGAGCTTATCGGCAGAAACGAATCCATTTAGATAGTCCTTTGTGGCTCCGGTGGAGACTAGATCAACGCGTCGTTGGCTCAAGAGAAGTTCCCATCGAAGTTCAATATGAATCTTTTGGTAATTATAATGAGATTTATAAGCACTATCGAATAATAGGAAGTGTAAAAAGAGAAATTCGTTGTATATACATTCGAACTACTGTTGGTCATCTTTCTTTTTATCGAGAAATAGAAGAAGCCATACAGGGGTTTTGGCGGGCCTACTCATAGGCTATCTAACTCATGCTCTATATAAAAACTAAGAAATTCTATTAGTGATGCCCATACTCGTGGGAATCCGGGTCTCTCCAATCTCACCGGTATCATAATTTCTGAATTTATGTGTGAATCAAGATTGAGGAAAGGAAGTCTTCGAATCACTGACTCAGGCCCATTGTGGAATCTTACTCATCAGAATATGGAGGTCCTTATGGCAGAACGGACCGATCTGGTCTTTCACAATAAGGTGATAGATGGAACTGCTATGAAACGACTTATTAGCAGATTAATAGATCATTTTGGAATGGCATATACATCACATATCCTGGATCAAGTGAAGACTTTGGGTTTTCAGCGAGCCACTGCTACATCTATTTCATTAGGAATTGATGATCTTTTAACAATACCTTCTAAGGGATGGTTAGTTCAAGACGCTGAACAACAAAGTTTTATTTTAGAGAAAAACCATCATTATGGGAATGTACATGTGGTAGAAAAATTACGTCAATCCATTGAGATATGGTATGCTACAAGTGAATATTTGAGACAAGAAATGAATCCTAATTTTCGGATGACTGATCCCTCTAATCCAGTCCATCTAATGTCCTTTTCGGGGGCTAGAGGAAATGCATCTCAAGTACACCAATTAGTAGGTATGAGAGGATTAATGTCGGATCCTCAAGGACAAATGATTGATTTACCCATTCAAAGCAATTTACGGGAAGGGCTTTCTTTGACAGAATATATAATTTCTTGCTACGGAGCCCGCAAGGGAGTTGTAGATACTGCTGTACGAACATCAGATGCTGGATACCTCACGCGTAGACTTGTTGAAGTAGTTCAACACATTCTTGTACGTAGAACGGATTGTGGTACTATCCGAGGTATTTCCGTGAGTCCTCAAAATGGGATGACGGAAAAGATTTTTGTCCAAACACTAATTGGTCGTGTATTAGCAGACGATATATATATTGGTCTACGATGCATTGCCACTCGAAATAAAGATATTGGAATTGGACTTGTTAATCGATTCATAACCTTTCGAGCACACCCAATATATATTCGAACCCCTTTTACTTGCAGGAGTACATATTGGATCTGTCAATTATGTTATGGCCGGAGTCCTACTCATGGTGACCTGGTCGAGTTGGGAGAAGCCGTAGGCATTATTGCGGGTCAATCAATCGGAGAACCGGGAACTCAATTAACATTAAGAACTTTTCATACCGGCGGAGTATTCACGGGTGGTACTGCCGAACATGTACGAGCTCCTTCTAATGGAAAAATAAGATTTGATGAGGATTTGGTTCATCCCACACGTACCCGTCATGGGCATCCTGCTTTTCTATGTTTTATAGACTTGTATGTAACTATTGAGAGTCGAGATATTCTACATAATGTGAATATTCCAACAAAAAGTTTGATTTTAGTTCAAAATGATCAATATGTAGAATCAGAACAAGTGATTGCCGAAATTCGTGCCGGAACGTCCACTTTTCATTTTAAAGAGAGGGTTCAAAAACATATTTATTCTGAGTCAGAAGGAGAAATGCACTGGAGTACTGATGGCTATCATGCGCCCGAATATCCATATAGTAATGTTCATCTATTACCAAAAACAAGTCATTTATGGATATTAGCAGGAGGTCTATGCAGATCCAATATAGTGTCTTTTTCACTCCACAAGGATCAAGATCAAATGAATGCTAATTCTTTTTCTTCTTTTTCTCTCGAAGAAAGATATATCTTTGATCTCTCACTTACTAATGATCAAGTAAGACATAAATTGTTGGATACTCTTGGTAAAAAAAATAGGGAAATTCTTGACTATTCAAAATCTTATCGAATCATATCCAAGGGTCATTGGAATCTCATAGAGCCTTCTACTTATATTCGTCAAGAAAATTCCTTGGCGAAAAAGCGAAGAAATAGATTCGTGATTCCCTTACAATATGATCAAGAACAAGAAAATAAATTAATACCCTGTTTTGGTATTTCGATTAAAATACCTAGAAATGGTATTTTACGTAGAAATAGTATTCTTGCTTATTTTGATGATCCGCGATACGGAAGAAGCAGTTCGGGAATTACTAAATATGGGATTGTCGAAGTAGATTCAATCGTAAAAAAAGAGGATTTGATTGAGTATCGAGGAACAAAAGAATTTCGTCCAAAATACCAAATGCAAATGAAAGTAGATCGATTCTTTTTCATTCCCGAGGAAGTGCATATCTTACCCGGATCTTCGCTCATAATGGTCCGGAACAATAGTATCATTGGAGTAGATACACGACTTGCTTTAAATAGAAATACAAGAAGTCGAGTAGGTGGATTAGTCCGAGTGGAGAGAAAAAAAAAGAGTATGGAACTGAAAATATTTTCTGGAGATATTCATTTTTCTGGAGAGGTGGATAAAATATCTAGGCACAGTGGCATTTTGATACCACCAGGAATGGGAAAAAAGAATTCTAAAGGATCAAAAAAATTGAAAAATTGGATCTATGTCCAACGCATTGCATCTACCAAAAAAAAGTATTTTGTTTTGGTTCGGCCCGTAATCACATATGAAATAGCTGATGGGATAAATTTAGCAACACTTTTTTCTCAGGATCTCTTGCAGGAAAAAGATAATGTCCAACTTCGAATTGTCAATTATATACTTTATGGAAATGGCAAGTCAATTCGAGGGATTTCTCACACAAGTATTCAATTAGTTCGGGCTTGCTTAGTATTAACTTGGGACCAAGAAAAAAAGAGTTCTATAGAAGAGGTTCATGCTTCTTTTGTTGAAATAAGGGCAAATGATCTGTTTCGTGATTTTATCCGAATTGAGTTAGTAAAGTCCACTATTTCGTATACCGAAAAAAGGTATGATATGGCAGGTTCAGGATTGATTTCCAATAATGAATTAGATCGTATCCTTAGAAATCCTTTTGATTCCAAGGTGAAGATTCAATCATTTCCCCAACATCAGGGAACTCTTGGTACGTTGTTGAATCGAAATAAGGAATGCCAATCTTTCATAATTTTGTCATCATCCAATTGTTCTCGAATTGGCCCCTTCAATACTTCGAGATATAATAATGCGACAAAAGAATCGGATCCCATGACTCTAATTAGGGATTTGTTGGGTCCTTTAGGTACTATTGTGCCTAAAATAGTAAATTTTTGTTCATCTTACTATTTAAGAACTTATAATCAAGTCTTTTTAAAGAAATGTTTTTTACTTGAAAATTTTCAACAGACTTTCCAAGTGCTTCAAGTACTTCCATTTCAATACTGTTTCCTAGATGAAAATAGTAGGATTTATAATCCCGATCCATACAGTAACATCGTTTGGAATTCATTCCGTTTGAATTGGTATTCTCTCCATCACGATTCTTGTGAAGAGGCATGGACAATGATTAGCCTCGGACAATTCCTTTGTGAAAATGTATGTCTATTGAAATACGGATCACGCATAAAAAAATCTGGTCAAATTTTCATTGTTCATGTTGACTCTTTAGTTATAAGATCAGCTAAGCCCTATTTGGTCACTCCAGGAGCAACTGTCCATGGCCATTATGGGGAAACCTTTTATGAAGGAGATACATTAATTACATTTATATATGAAAAATCGAGATCTGGTGACATAACACAAGGTCTTCCAAAAGTGGAACAAATCTTAGAAGTTCGTTCAATTGATTCAATATCGATGAACCTCGAAAGAAGAGTTGAAGGTTGGGACGAACGTATCCGAAGGATTCTTGGGATCCCCTGGGGATTCTTGATTGGAGCTGAACTAACCATAGCCCAAAGTCGTATTTCTTTGGTTAATAAGATCCAAAAGGTTTATCGATCCCAGGGGGTACAGATCCATAATAGACATTTAGAGATTATTGTACGTCAAGTAACATCAAGAGTTTTGGTTTCAGAAGATGGAATGTCTAATGTTTTTTTACCTGGGGAATTTATTGGATTGTTGCGAGCAGAACGAGCAGGGCGCGTTTTGGACGAAGCGATCTGTTATCGGGCAATCTTATTGGGAATAACGAAGTCATCTCTGAATACTCAAAGTTTCATATCCGAAGCGAGTTTTCAAGAAACTGCTCGAGTTTTAGCAAAAGCTGCTCTACGAGGTCGTATTGATTGGTTGAAAGGCCTGAAAGAGAACGTTGTTCTGGGGGGGATTATACCGGTTGGTACCGGATTCAACAAATTAGTACATCGTTCAAAGCAAGACAAAAACATTTATTTGAAAATCAAAAGGAATAATCTATTCGAGTTGGAAATGAGAGATATTTTGTTACACCATAGAGAATTATTTTGTTCTTGTGCCCAAAACACTTTCCATGAGATATCAGACCAATCGTTTACGTAATGTAATTTACTAATTCCTAACAAGAGGTTCATTCTTTTTACTTTAACTCTCTGGTCCGATTCTGGATTTCGTAATCAATGAAATAAGAATGAAAGAATGAAATTCATGGTTTGGGTCGTAGATCAATGTTCAATCCTGGTAGAAGGTTCCGTCGGAACAATTTTTTATTTCACAGGGTACTGAATCTCTTTGAAAAAAAAAGAAAAAGATAAAGTGTGGGAAAATGGGAAGACGATATTGGAACATCAATTTGGAAGAAATGATGGAAGCGGGAGTTCATTTTGGTCATGGTATTAATAAATGGAATCCTAGAATGGCTCCTTACATTTCTGCAAAGCGTAAAGGTATTCATATTACAAATCTTACTATAACTGCTCGTTTTTTATCAGAAGCCTGCAATTTAGTTTTTGATGCAGCAAGTAGGGGAAAAAAATTCTTAATCGTTGGCACCAAAAAGAAAGCAGCGGATTTAGTAGCATCAGCAGCAATAAGGGCTCGATGTCATTATGTTAATAAAAAATGGCTTGGTGGTATGTTAACGAATTGGTCTACTACAGAAACAAGACTTCAGAAGTTCAGGGATTTAAGAGCAGAACAAAAGATAGGGAAACTCGATCGTCTTCCCAAAGGAGATGCAGCAATGTTGAAGAGAAAGTTATCTACCTTGCAAGCATATCTGGGTGGGATCAAATATATGACGGGATTGCCCGATATTGTAATTATCGTTGATCAGCAAGAAGAATATACGGTTCTTCAAGAATGTGTCATTTTGGGTATTCCGACAATTTGTTTAATCGATACGAATTGTGACCCAGATCTTGCAGATATTTCTATTCCGGCCAACGATGATGCTATAGCTTCGATTCGATTGATTCTTACCAAATTAGTATCTGCAATTTGCGAGGGCCGTTCTAGTTATATAAAAAATGGTTGATTATCTTATCATTACTCTTATCATTAAGAAGAATAAAGAAGAAGATTAGTTTGTTTTTGGTGAACTCTCTTTGATTGTTACTATTTTGATTTGCATCTTTTGGAGTTTGAACTATGTTTTGACTATCGAATAATATTTAAGAGATAAAATGATTGGTATTTTTTTTTATGTGATTTCTCGGTATCCGAAAGATACGATTCATAACTTAAATTCATGAATAAACATAGATGAATTGAGAAAGAGATGGTTGAATCAAAATAATTACTTTTTTGATGTTTGATTTCTGTTAGAGGACAATATGAATGTTATACCATGTTCCGTGAAAACACTCAAAGGGTTATACGATATATCAGGTGTAGAAGTAGGCCAACATTTATATTGGCAAATAGGAGGTTTACAAATCCATGCCCAAGTACTTATCACTTCTTGGGTTGTAATTGCTATCTTATTAGGTTCAATCATCATAGCTGTTCGGAATCCACAAACCATTCCGACTAATGGTCAGAATTTCTTCGAATATGTCCTTGAATTTATTCAAGACTTGAGCAAAACTCAGATTGGAGAGGAGTATGGTCCTTGGGTTCCTTTTATAGGAACGATGTTCCTATTTATTTTTGTTTCTAACTGGTCGGGTGCTCTTTTACCTTGGAAAATCATAAAGTTACCTCATGGGGAGTTAGCTGCGCCCACGAATGATATAAATACTACTGTTGCTTTAGCTTTACCCACGTCAGTGGCATATTTCTATGCAGGTCTTAGAAAAAAAGGATTGGGATATTTCGGGAAATACATTCAACCAACTCCAATACTTTTACCAATTAATATTCTAGAAGATTTCACAAAACCTTTATCTCTTAGTTTTCGACTTTTCGGGAATATATTGGCTGATGAATTAGTGGTTGTTGTTCTTGTTTCTTTAGTGCCTTCAGTAGTTCCTATACCTGTCATGTTTCTTGGATTATTTACAAGCGGTATTCAAGCTCTTATTTTTGCAACTTTGGCTGCGGCTTATATAGGTGAATCCATGGAGGGTCATCATTGACTCACTTTTGAAATAGTCTTTTTTTAAGCTTATCCCAATTCAAGCAATGCGGGGGTTTCAATATAATCCACTGGGTTGGAGAAGAAGATGCAAATAGCTACATGTATTTATATATGAAGAAAGATAGATGATATTGCAGAATTTGGAAGAGAAAGAAGAGTTGGGGATACTACTACATATATGTATATGTAATACTTATGAGTATAGTATCAATCCTTGTGTATGTTTCTAAGAATGGTTACAGAATACGATTTAATAGAATAAAAAGTAAAAAGTGCGGGTGATTTACGTTATGGAAGAATAAAAGTATATGTTATTTACTAGTGAGATAGTAATTACCCCTATCTCTTTTTTTTCTAGCCCACTGCATTTAGATGGATTCCCATATCAGTCCTTTTTATATTTTGTCTGTTATTGTGAATTGAATGAAAGAGAAATAATAGAATAGTTTCTAAACCAGAAAACGCAATGACTAAAACCGTATACATATCTATTTACATAAGGTAGAAAGGAAAAAAGGTATATCGAAGTAGTTCTGACAATTCAGTAATATTCTGAATTCCATTTGGAGCTTTTAGCTACTTCGACC